AATCAAAATAAAATAAAAGGGTTACTTTTTGTTCTAAAATCTAAAAAAAAAATGGATTCGATACAAATAAATAAAAAATAAATAAATAAACTAAAAGAAGTGATCAACATAGAAATGATTTTCCAATTTTAGTCCGTAGCGATTTCCATAGTGATTTGATTCAAAGAAAGTTTCTTTGACTGAAGTTATACAACACAGTTCTTCTAATATATTATTAATTATTATTTTAATATTTCTTTAATATTTCAATTTAGTTTGTTCTTTTATTTCTCAAGAGTTGTCCAATTAATCTTTTGATTCGGAGATAGGATAGGTAGATTTTTAGATGATCAGTTGATTTCTTTTTCTACTTTAATATTGCTCTTTTTTTTTTTTGAGTGCTGTCTATAATCTATAATGATAATAATTGATAAATGATTAATAAATAAAAAGCTTTCGATTGGTATTTTTGCTTATCTTCGTATCTTTCAAAAATTGAATTTAGGAAAGTATTTTACAAATATATGGATAAAAAAAATAGTTTATTTAGCTCCTTCATGCCCACTCTAACTAGTTATTTTGGTTTTCTATTAGTAGCTTTAACTATAACTTTAGTTATATTTATTAGTCTGAACAAGATACGACTTATTTGAAATTAATTCAATGAGCAATTCATAAAAAAAAAAAAATAGAATTTTTTTTTTTGCAGTATTCCATTTTCTAGTTCCTTACCGTGTCAATTTCCAATTCTTGGTTATTGAGATTTATGGGCAATATGGATTAATATTTAAAGATAGATATTACCTCCTTTTTTCTCTTTTCAAACAAATTGAAATGATTGAAGTTTTTCTATTTGGAATCGTCTTAGGTCTAATTCCTATTACTTTGGCTGGATTATTCGTAACTGCTTATTTACAATATAGACGTGGTGACCAGTTGGATCTGTGATTAATTAATACCCTTTTTTTTGACCTCCTCCGTTTTTTAATCCACAGGAGGTCAAATTAAGATTGCTGTTCAAGCTTTTCCCTAAAATTTTTGACTTAACAAAACAAGAATGGGCTCACGCTCTGTAGGATTTGAACCTACGACATTGGGTTTTGGAGACCCATGTTCTACCAAACTGAACTAAGAGCGCTTTTTTATTACTTTTTTATTAAAAATTTATTACAAAAAAGAAAGCTGTAAGTAAAAAGATTCTTTTTTTTTTTTTTACTCCACTACATCTTGAATGCCTATACTATCTCATATAGAAACTATATTCTATATTATTATATAGAAATATATATAAATATATATATAAATAATAATATGATATAAAGCATATCATATTAATTTATGATTAGGTATGTCCAATTTTAATTGATCTCAATTGATCCCTTGTTATTGTATTGCTCAGAGGCGAAGTAATAAGTAGGGATGACAGGATTTGAACCCGTGACATTTTGTACCCAAAACAAACGCGCTACCAAGCTGCGCTACATCCCTTTCAATTGGTCTACAATGTCATTGTAGAGAATCCCTGTCTTGTTTTCCACATATTTATTTCATTTCACTTTCTCCATATTTTCTCCATTGAGATACATAACTTATCTTTTCATTTCTTCTTTTTTTTTGTCTCATATCATATAACATATAATACATATAATAATAAACTTATATACATATGAAAAAAAAATACGAAATCCGCCGTAAATTTCGTGAATGCCCGGACGGAAAGAGACGTATTTTGAAAGAAGAGGAAAATCTTATCTATCAAATTATTGTACATTTCTCAATTTGAATTAAGAATTCCGCGTACAAAACAAATGCGAGTGTCCTTTAATTTAACTATATATATACATCTGATCATATATGTATTGCCGTTATGTATTACAATAAAGAATACAGAAGGAGAATTTTTTATGCGAGATCTAAAAACATATCTATCCGTAGCACCAGTAATAAGTACTCTATGGTTCGGGTCTTTAGCAGGTCTATTGATAGAGATCAATCGTTTTTTTCCGGATGCTTTGACATTCCCTTTTTTTTCATTCTAGTTATTAACACGGGGGGGGGGGGGGTGAAGAAAATTAKAGACACAATTAAATATMTMTGGCTACTACCCCCTTTTTTCTAATTCGAATAAGTTAGAAAAGAGAAAGAATAAAAGTGGATTCAACCTCAGCCAAACACGGAACTGGGTTCAAGCTTCACGTAAATTAAAAAGTAAATTTACTTTAATTAAATCTTTAATTAAATTAAGAGAACAGAAGTGGAAATGCGGTTAGGGCAACAGTATCATACAAGAAGTTGAAATAAAATAAAAAGACTGTACTTCTATTCTTTCTAATGTAAATAGAATTTTTAATCATTGTATTACTTATTTTTACTTTTACTATATTGGTTGCAACAAAATCTTTCATAATTTGATTTCAAGTTAGTAACTTGTATTTTTTCCTTCTTTTCTTCTTCGTTTCGGATAGGAAAATAGAAGAGTTGAGTGAATAAAAACCAAAAGGAGGTTCATGGCCAATGGTAAAGACGTCCGAATAAGGGTTATTTTAGAATGTACTAGTTGTGTTCGAAAGAGTGTTAATAAGAAATCAATAGGCATTTCTAGATATATTACTCAAAAGAATCGACACAATAAGCCTAGTCGATTGGAGTTGAGAAAATTCTGTCCCTATTGTTACAAACATACAATTCACGGGGAGATAAAGAAATAGATGGAATCGATCAACTGCGTGTGACTTTTACAAGGAAGATGAAAAATGACATATTGACATATCATATATTAGCATATCATATGTTAATATATATATTTAAATAGAAATAAGCAAAATCCTATTTCTTAATTCGAAATCATTAGCATTTTTGATCCGATCAAAGGAAATAGGATTCGCGAAAAAAAGGAATAAAATAAACAAGCCATGGATAAATCCAAGCGACTTTTTCTTAAGCCCAAGCGATCTCTTCGTAGGCGTCTGCCCCCGATTGGATCGGGGGATCGAATTGATTATAGAAACATGAGTTTAATTAGTCGATTTATTAGTGAACAAGGAAAAATATTATCTAGACGGGTGAATAGATTGACTTTAAAACAACAACGATTAATTACTATTGCTATAAAACAAGCTCGTATTTTATCTTCATTACCCTTTCTTAATAATGAAAGACAATTTGAAAAAAACGAGTTGGTCGCTAGAACTACGGGTCTTAGAACCAGAAAAAAATAGGCTTACTCTTCAATTGAATCAAAATTTCAATCCGAACTCAAACGTCGGTTGATTTTTTGTTCGATAAAAATCCAGGAATCCGGATTTAATTGTCGTGTCGTAAAAAAAAAGAATTGGGGATAAAGTAAAAAAATAAATATTTTTTTATTGAATTATTGATAAATATTTTTTTATTGAATGTTTTTGTTCAGTTTGACTACTTGATCATATTATGTATTATGATCATATTTTATTATACTTATTTCTATTCTACCTTCCCGGAATTCATTTTCCAAGCAATTCCATGTCAAAGTCAAACATTCCGAAGGATTCTTTCCAATCTCCTTATTTTATCATGTCATTGGAAATCAGATAAAGGCAATTCCTATTTAATATAGCTAGTTGTGCAAGTATTTTACGATTAAGAAGCAACTGTCTCTTGTACAGATTGTTTATTAATTTACTATAACTACAGGATACCTCATTCTCGCGAATTGCTGCATTTATACGAGTCACCCATAAACACCGAAAATTTCTTTTGTGCCTATTTCTATCCCGATAGGCCGAAAACAAAGCTTTTATTTTTTGTTGAATAATAGTTCGAGTAAGTCTTGAATGAGCCCCACGAAAGCTTGATGTGAATAAACGAATTTTTGTTCTACGTCTCCGAGCTACATATCCTCGTCTAATTCTGGTCATTGAATAAACGAAACTTTGGTAAATAACTAATTGATTTCCTTTCTTTCAGTTATTCTTTTTCCCTTTTCTAGACTAACAAAACGGATTATTCCAATGTATAAAATAATAATTCCAACGGCTTTTGCTACTCTAACCTTCCCAACCACTATTTTTTCTTTTTTTTATAAGCATTTCGCCTTGAAATAAGAAATTTTATTGGTACTGGGTATCAAACAAAAATATAGTAAATAAAAATAAGTAGTAAATAGAAATGGATAAATAAATAGTGGGTTCCATCGTTTCTATGGTTATTTCTTAAACGGCGAGGTCCTCTCTATACACCGGAGCCCCTTACTTGATCGAATCAATGCTATTGTTAACTTGTACAGTTTACACTTTTGGGCTCTACCCATGAATTCCCCAGTAGTAGGTCTTTCACAACGAGATCCGCTTTTACAGTAACGGTATTTAATTATGTGGATTAGCTGATTAGCTGACCTTGTTAGTCCGTTCTTGCAAGAGTAGAGGCATCCATTTTCGGTTTTTTAATTTAAATAAGATTTGCCCTGCTTAACAGATAATCATTTGCTACCAATAGGGAATTCTTTCGCATTTTTAATTGAAAATTGAGGTAATTGAATTTGCACCAATAGAAACCATAAATTTGATACACAATAGAAGCATATTCTAGATCTTTTTTTTTCGTTTAAGAGAGTGAAGGAGAGTCTTCCATTCTATCCTATTCATCGGTACTGATCACGGATAGTGGAAAAATTTTTTCTTTTGTCCCAACCCACAATCTGAAATCTTAACGAGTCGCACATACACCCTAGTACATGTCCCTCGGCGCTGAGGGCATCCCCCGAGAGCGGGGGATTTGGTGACATTTCTGATTGGCTGTCTTGTGTTTCTAATAAGTTGTTTAATAGTTGGCATGTTGAATCGTATGCATAATGGGCTGGTTTAGATCGATCCTAACCGGATGATTATGAATTTTTTCTATATTCCTATTCTATTTTAATATTTTATTAAAATTAATAAAATTCAAATTAATAGAATATAGAATATGAAACCTCGGTAAGAAACTAAAATGGTAAGAAACTAAAATCTCAAATCGCGATTTGTGTGAAATTCCTGCTATTTTTTATGCAACTGCTACAAGATCAACAATTCCATGAACTTGGGCTTCTGCTGCTGACATAAAAACATCCCTTTCCATGTCTTCAGATACAACCCATAAGGGTTTGCCTGTTCTTTGTGCATAAACCCTTGTGAGGATTTCGCGCAGTTTCAGTAGTTCTTCCGCTTCCAGGACAAATTCTCCTATTTGTGCTTCATAAAAAGCAGCTATAGGTTGATGGATCATTACCCTGATGATATAAGATAATAATAGAATTGAACAACCGTACAGGCATTGCTTGCGCATTGCATACGGCTCTACAAGAGAATTCACTTTTACCGAAGAAAAATAGAGAGTCTACAAAGCCTCGGTCGGTAAATGATACAATGACCACCCTTTCCTTGGGAGGAATTAATAAAAACAAAATACTATGGTGGCTCCGTTGCTTTATTTCATCGGTGATTTAGCAATCCCAAAGTTTCTTTTTTTTTATTTGAAAAAAAAAAATGAAAAAAAGAATATAATCTTTTTTTTGTCCTCTTTCATAATTTATAATAATATAAATAGCATTTAAGAACCTTCTGGTGTGAAAACAAAAAAAAAAGTTTGTGACACTGAAATAGGCTCCCGATAAATAAGATAAAATCGGAACTGCCCTTAATATCTCATACTACTCTTTCAATACATAATCTAATGTTAAAACGAAATAAAAAAAAATTCTTATATTGAATTCGAAATGCCATGCTATTATTACTTAATATTCATATTTCATATGGCGAAGGCATAGCTTTCTTTTTTTCTTTGAAATAAAATAAAAAATAAAAACTCATTGGCGCCAAGCGTGAGGGAATGCTAGACGTTTGGTAATTTTTCCTCCGACCAGAATAAAAGATCCCATTGAAGCGGCTAATCCCATGCATACTGTTTGTACATCTGGTCGCACAAATTGCATAGTATCATAAATAGCTATTCCGGGTATTACCCATCCGCCAGGAGAGTTGATAAACAAATACAAATCTTTGATCTCACTTTCTGTACTGAGATATACCATAAGACCGATAAGTTGATTCGAGATCTCACTATCAATATCTTGACCTAAAAAAAGTAATCTTTCTCGATAAAGTCGGTTGATTAGGATCAAATTCTATCCCTTAGGAACCGTACATGCACCTTTTAATGCATACGGTTCATCAAAAATTGCGAAAAAAAGAATCAATATGTAGATCCCATTTAACGAATAACGAAGGGGTTTTTCCTCCATTTTTCAAGAAAGTTTCAAGAAAAATGGTTTTTTTACCCGTTTACCTATTTACCTATAAAGAATATAAATAAAATAATAAAAAAAAATTCATTAAACTTATCAAACTAACTTCTCATTGATGTATTCTTTCATCGGGATCCAATTCAAATCACGATAACATTCTCTTGTTCCTGAGTGGGCTTCTTTAATTCTTTTAGGTTTGTGCTCTACTCCGAGTAAAGATCTGCCCGATTTGGATTTGCACATATAGGGCAAATGCCCCCAATACCATTTCTTTTTACTACAACTTCCTTTTTTTCAATTCATTTCACGTCTTCCACAAAATATTTGACGTATTTATCAAATTATTCGATTGATTATGATTTGTAGTTTGAAATTACTCCGATTTCTAATTTATAAAATATATAAATAGAATATGATACAAATAGTAATCATGGATATAGTACTAATGGGGTTTTTCTAAGCGGAGCCTGGATACTTCATTTTATTGTTCCAAACAAGCTAACCATAAATTATTCTAATTGATAATATTAATCTGAATACCTCCAAAGCATAGATCTAATTGAACTTTATTGCCACTTCACGCTCTAATTTTTGGATGATTTAATCAATCCTTCTTTGGTGAAATAGAGGATATCTCGATCGGGGTAGAGAACGGGGAAATCCCATAATGACCCAATGTCTCTGACAAGTCGCACTATACGTCAATCCAATTTGAACTATCCTCTCCGGGATTTCGAAAAGGGACTTTTGGAACACCAATAGGCATTAAATGAAATAAAAAAAAAATGAAGTACTCTATTTCACTTTGATGTGAAAGCGTAACAATGAATTTATTGTCTTTATAATATTATATGAATTTATTGTTTTAATAATATTATATTGGATATTGGCTTTTATTTTATTCTTTTTTCTATTTTCTTTATTTTTTTGTTTTATTTTATTTGTTATTTGCGCGGATTCGATAAGTTCATAACATAAAAAAAAAAGAAGACAAAATGAATAAAGTAAAATTCTTACGAATAGGCTCTTTGAATGATGAACAAATCCGTATGCATTCGCTCATCTAAAATGGAGTCAACCTCCCATTGCGTATTGGTACTTATCTGGTATAGAATAGATCTGCTTCTCTTTGTTCCTACAAACAGAATTGTGACATTCTGACTAAAATACTAAAAAAAAATGGAATCCTTTCTCCGAGATAATCCACTGAAAAAAGGGAGGTCCAGAACATAGTTTTTTCCAGTGCAATAAAGTTACATAGTGTCTATCTTTCGTTGATTAAGGGGGTATTCCATGGGTTTGCCTTGGTATCGTGTTCATACCGTCGTATTGAATGATCCCGGTCGTTTGCTGGCTGTCCATATAATGCATACAGCTTTGGTTGCTGGTTGGGCCGGCTCGATGGCTCTCTATGAATTAGCAGTTTTTGATCCTTCTGACCCTGTTCTCGATCCAATGTGGAGACAAGGTATGTTCGTTATACCCTTCATGACTCGTTTAGGAATAACCAATTCATGGGGTGGTTGGAGTATTACAGGAGGAACTATAACGAATCCGGGTATTTGGAGTTATGAAGGTGTGGCTGGAGCGCATATTGTGTTTTCTGGCTTGTGCTTCTTGGCAGCTATCTGGCATTGGGTGTATTGGGATCTAGAAATATTTTGTGATGAACGTACAGGAAAACCTTCTTTAGATTTGCCCAAGATCTTTGGAATTCATTTATTTCTCTCAGGAGTGGCTTGTTTTGGGTTTGGTGCTTTTCATGTAACAGGATTGTATGGTCCTGGAATATGGGTGTCTGATCCTTATGGGCTAACCGGAAAAGTACAATCTGTAAATCCAGCATGGGGTGTGGAAGGTTTTGATCCTTTTGTTCCGGGAGGAATAGCCTCTCATCATATTGCAGCAGGAACATTGGGCATATTAGCGGGCCTATTCCATCTTAGTGTCCGCCCGCCCCAACGTCTATACAAAGGATTACGTATGGGAAATATTGAAACCGTGCTTTCCAGTAGTATCGCTGCTGTCTTTTTTGCAGCTTTTGTTGTTGCTGGAACTATGTGGTATGGTTCAGCAACTACCCCCATTGAATTATTTGGTCCCACTCGTTATCAATGGGATCAAGGATACTTCCAGCAAGAAATATATCGAAGAGTTGATACTGGGATGGCTGAAAATCAAAGCTTATCCGAAGCTTGGTCTAAAATTCCTGAAAAATTAGCTTTTTATGATTACATCGGAAATAATCCCGCAAAGGGTGGATTGTTCAGAGCAGGCTCAATGGACAACGGGGATGGAATAGCTATTGGGTGGTTAGGACATCCTCTATTTAGAGATAAAGAAGGGCGTGAGCTTTTTGTACGTCGTATGCCTACTTTTTTTGAAACATTTCCGGTTGTTTTAGTAGATGGAGACGGAATTGTTAGAGCCGATGTTCCTTTTCGAAGGGCAGAATCGAAGTATAGTGTTGAACAAGTAGGTGTAACTGTTGAGTTCTATGGTGGTGAACTAAATGGGGTCAGTTATAGCGATCCTGCTACTGTGAAAAAATATGCTAGACGCGCACAATTGGGTGAAATTTTTGAATTAGATCGTGCTACTTTGAAATCCGATGGTGTTTTTCGTAGCAGTCCAAGGGGTTGGTTTACTTTTGGACATGCTTCGTTTGCCTTGCTCTTCTTCTTCGGACACATTTGGCATGGCTCTCGAACCTTGTTCAGAGATGTTTTTGCTGGTATTGATCCAGATTTAGACGCTCAGGTGGAATTTGGAGCATTCCAAAAACTTGGAGATCCAACTACAAAAAGACAAGTAGTTTGATACAACATTAATCTCTGATTTTTCGTCTCTATTTTCTTTTTGTAATTTGACTTTGACATAGGGTACTGGGGACATCTTGATTTGAATCCCCGCCTTTTCTTTGTCTTGACTCTTGCTCTTTTTTTATCCGGGAACGCTCTAAATAAACAGATATGGAAGCTATAATTGTAAACCACGATTGAATCTATGGAAGCATTAGTTTATACATTCCTCTTAGTATCAACTCTAGGAATAATTTTTTTCGCTATCTTTTTTCGAGAACCGCCTAAAGTTCCAACTAAAAAGGTGAAATGATTTTTCATTATCTTAATTGAAGTAATGAGCCTCCCAAGATTGGGGGGCTCATTACTTCAACTAGTCCCCGTGTTCCTCGAATGGATCTCTTAGTTGTTGAGAGGGTTGCCCAAAAGCAGTATATAAGGCATACCCCGTAAAACTTACAAGTAAACCAGATATAGAGATGGCGACTAGGGTTGCTGTTTCCATTATTATATAATAATAAAAAAATAATAATTTCCAGACCACAATGGATCTATGATAAGATCATTTATTTACAACAGAATGGTATACAAAGTCAACAGATCTCAGTTAATACAAAAAAGGATTTATGGCTACACAAAGCGTTGAGGGGAGTTCTAGATCTGGTCCAAGACGAACTATTGTAGGGGATTTATTGAAACCATTGAATTCGGAATATGGTAAAGTAGCTCCAGGGTGGGGGACTACTCCTTTGATGGGTGTCGCAATGGCTCTATTTGCGGTATTCCTATCTATTATTTTGGAGATTTATAATTCTTCCGTTTTACTAGATGGAATTTCAATGAATTAGATTTACAAGAATCACTAAATTCTAGCTTTTCAATACAAAGTGAAGCATTTTGGTCTCGTTTTTTTAGCCCATTTTATGCTATTCTATTTTGGTAGTTCGATCGTGGAATTTCT